TTATGTGATTGAAGAAAGGAAATTCTCAGGACTGTCTTTTTCGATATTCCTAGATTCGATTTCCCTACTAAAAGTCAAAAGGTTTCCATTGTAATTGTAATGGAAAAGTAAAAAACCAACCCAACCCCAAAAGAGGTCATTGTCATGTTCAAATTGTTTTTCCACGCATTCCAAAGGAAAGTGGCACGTTGTTTGATCGGACTTTTCCCAAGTTTGGTGAAAAGCTTCCGAATCTACAAGGGTCTCTTTCGTTTTATCTTCTCGGTTTACGGAGATCTGGTAACCATGTTTGACATTGACAACATGGCGCGATCTATAGCGTCAATATTCAAGTCCTTAAATGCTCTTATTTGCCTTTTGGGGCTTTTCTTCCCCCCGAAAAGGGAGCCGAAACCTCCATCAAATCCGAGAAAGGGCAAAAAAGTAAAAAAACGGATTTGATCTATGAAAAGGGGGGGGGGATTTCTTCCCCCCTGTCTCTATGGGTATTTTTGCGCTTTTTTTCGTTCTTATTCGCCCTTTTATTTAGCGAGATACTAAAAACTAAAAAAGGGCGAATCTTTTTGGTTTTATGCCATTTTGGTGGTTGCAACCTTCCTATTGGCATGTTGACAATATTGTATTGGCGAGGTATGATTTTATCATGGATAAATAGATCTGTTTATCCATGATCCAAAACGGAAAGAGGTCTATCTAGTTCTATAAAATAGATAGATACTAACCACAAAAATCTCTTTTGATCTGAGACAGATCGAAAAGAGAAACAAACATTCAATTCAATTAATCACACACAGGATCCATAAAATTCGAAATTATGGAATTCACCGGGTTATGATATTTCAACCTTAATCTCATTAACCATTTTCATTCTCTAGGGAGCTTCGGCTCAAGAGTGAAAAAAATGACCATGTTGAAAACTCTGTGATCTCTCTTTCTTAGAGGGGCCGTCTTGCGTTGGGGGTTCTTTGGTAGTGTGAATTTCTTTTGGGGTTTTTTCTTCCCGAAAGATTCTTCGAATCCGCCGCGTCCTGCAGCAACGATTTGGGTTCGGGATCTTCCGACCTAAATGGAGGAGGGTGAGATGGAAGAGACTGAAATGAAGGAGGGTGAGATGGAAGAGACTGAAATGAAGGAGCGTGAGATGGAAGAGGGTGAACTCGCGGAGACTGAACTCATGGCGACTCAACTCGAGGAGATAGATCTGGAAATCAAAACTAAGACTGACCAAGTGTCAGCAAACCAATTCGAATTCATAGAACTATCTACCAAACTATACAAAGGATATACCCTGCTAAACGCACGACTTTCCTCCTTAAAGCGGGTCGAGCGCCCGAGTGATTTAGTGAAAAGAAGGGATGACTAGTTGACAAGCGAGCTCAACCGCCGAAAAAAAATTGGAGGAATCGATTTCCGTCTTACTCGAAGAAATTTCTGGCTTAGAAAAAGAGAAGGCCGAGTTACTAGAGAGGGCCCAGAAGGCTGCTGCTATTCCCTCCGCAGGAGCAGTCAAATTCCCGGGGTTAAGTTGAGCCAAAGGTCAATCACCCTGCGGCTCCACAAGGAAGCCCAATAAAGGCGCGTCTTCAGGTTCAAGAAACCGGCTCACTGCGCCAGGAGAAGGAGAATCCAGCGCTGCGGGGCAGGACGAGAGCTCCCCGGCGGAGCTATAGTGGAACTAAGTATTTAGGGGGAATTCGAAAACCTCTCTTACGATATAGATTCGAATGAGGGTTCGGATAGAAAGGTACCAATCAGTAGGAATTCTTCTTTCTTCGGATATTGTATGTTGTAAAAAAGGTTCCCCTAAAATAAAAAAGAACCTATCCCATTTTTTACCTAGGAATATTCTATGCGAGGCACGCGTATCTCTATTGTATGTTATCAAGGAAGTATCATCTAGGGAATAAATAGAATAAAATAAAAAGAATAATCCGAACAATACATGTCTTTCACATCCAACTCTAAACAATGAGCAACCTCTTCATTTTTGAATGGCGGTTCCAAAGAAACGTACTTCTCTGTCAAAAAAGCGTATTCGTAAAAATATTTGGAAAAGAAAGGGGTATTGGGCAGCGAGAAAAGCATTTTCATTAGCGAAATCTCTTTCTACCGGGAATGCGAAATTTTGTACGACAAAAAACAAAAAAAGAACCAAGTCTTGGAAGAAGAAGAATCTGAATCAATATGACTCCCTGACTGGTGTAGGTTTTTCTAATTTGTGAGATGGGGGTTGTCATTTTCCTCATCGATTCACTTTTCATAATACACTAACTAAAAGAAAAGTCTTCTTTTTCCTTTAGGAAGGATTTTTTGGATTATGGATTCCTAATATGTAGTCCAAATAAGGGTCCTGTATTTGGGCTGTGGAATCCACCAAGATCTATATCTATATATAGATCTTGAGAGCTTTCTTTTCTTTAGAAATATAGAATCTTTTTTTTTTGAAGTACGCTAAAATTCCGAGAAAGATTGAAACCTTTTAGTTCTATGCCTGGATAGAGGACAGAACTATCTAGTTCCAACTGCTGCATTTCCATTCCAGGCGAAGTGAAACCAATGGAAAGCTCTTTGTGAAAGTGAAACCTAACACCCTACGATCCCACAATACTAATGATTGTGGAACGTTCAATTAGTAATTGAAACGAGTGTTTTTTCATTGATTGTCAGATTCCCTAAATGTGATTGAATTGACTCCTTAGAATCTCGACGATTGAATAGGGATGGGCTATTATGTTTTCGAGTAAGCCGCTATGGTGAAATTGGTAGACACGCTGCTCTTAGGAAGCAGTGCTAGAGCATCTCGGTTCGAGTCCGAGTGGCGGCATCTTCGAAAAGAGATACAATAAATCCTATAATGAATGGAATTCCGGATTTCCATTCGAGTCTTGAAGGATCCCCCTTTTCTTTTTTATTTTAGGATTTGTTTATGATAGTCTCGACTTTACAACATATATTCACTCACATTTCTTTTTCGATCGTTTCAATTGTAATTAGTATTTATTTACTAACCTTATTATTAGTCTACGAAACGCTAGGACTCTATAATTCCTCAGAAAAAGGCATGATAGTTACCTTTTTCTGTATAACAGGATTGTTAGTTACTCGTTGGATTTCTTCGGGACATTTCCCGTTAAGTGATTTATATGAATCAATAATGTTTCTTTCGTGGGGTTTTTCCATTATTCATATGGTTCCACATTTTAGGAACCAAAAAACCCATTTAAGCGCAATAACCGCGCCAAGTACTATTTTGACTCAAGGCTTTGTTACTTCAGGTCTTTTCGCAGAAATGCATCAATCCACAATATTAGTACCTGCTCTCCAATCTCAGTGGTTAATGATGCACGTAAGTATGATGGTATTGAGCTATGCAGCTCTTTTATGCGGCTCGTTATTCTCAGTAGCGCTTCTAGTCATTACATTTCGAACACGCATAGATATTTTTGGCAAACAAAATCATTTATTAACAGGGTCATTTGTTTTTGATGAGATCCAATACGCAAATGAAAGAGGCAGTGTTTTACGAAACACTTTTTTTCTTTCATTTCGAAATTATCACATGTATCAGTTGATTCAGCAATTGGATCGTTGGAGTTATCGTGTCATTAGTCTAGGGTTTCTCTTTTTAACCATAGGTATTCTTTCGGGCGCGGTATGGGCTAATGAGGCATGGGGGTCATATTGGAATTGGGATCCCAAGGAAACTTGGGCATTTATTACTTGGACCCTATTTGCAATTTATTTACATATGAGAACAAATCAAAATGTTCAAGGCACGAATTCCGCAATTGTGGCTTCTCTTGGATTTCTTATAATTTGGATATGTTATTTTGGGGTCAATCTATTAGGAATAGGATTCCATAGTTATGGCTCATTCCCATCGAATTGAAGAAGCGACCCAATCTATAGGAACATAGTCTGAAGTTTGTGTGAGTTTTTGAGAACCATTTGAATCACTACTGGATTCAAATGGTTCTCAAAAACTCCAAACGTATCTGATTCGAATGGACTTCATTTCATTTTTCCTTAAGATAAGGAAAAAGAAGACTTCTTTTTTTTCATTGTCCAGCGAATGGTTTTTGAAATCATAGCATTATTTTCTATCTTATTCATGAAAACTATCTTATCTATAAAAGTAATTAGATAGGAGAGCTTCTACCTTGTCAACGGATAGTGAGAGAAGGAAATCCGGATAAATACCAATCCCTATTACGGGTAGAAAGATACAGATCGAAACAAAAAGTTCTCGTGGTCCAGAATCCAAAAAAGAAGAGTTTGGGGCGGGAAATTGCTTGTATCCATAGAACATCTGGCGTGACATAGATAATGAATAAATAGGAGTTACTACCATTCCAATTGCCATTCCAAAAGTCATGAGTATTTTTGGCATTAAAAGAGATTTTGGACTGGTAATTATTCCAAAAAAGACTCCCAATTCGGCAACAAAACCACTCATTCCCGGCAATGCAAGAGAAGCCATCGAGAAGCTACTGAACATTGTAAATAGTTTCGGGATTGGGATAGCTATTCCCCCTATTTCGTCGAGATAAACAAGACGTATTCTATCGTAACTCGTTCCTGCCAAGAAAAAAAGCGCACCACCAATAAATCCGTGAGAAATGATTTGTAAGATGGCTCCATTTAGTCCTGTATCGGTTATAGAACCAATTCCTAGAATTGTAAAACCCATATGAGATACAGAAGAATACACTATTCTCTTTTTGAAATTGCGTTGGCCAGGAGATGTTGAAGCTGCATAGATTATTTGAACTGTACCTAGTATCATCAACCAGGGAGAAAATAGAGAATGAGCGTGGGGTAAGAATTCCATATTGATCCGAACCAATCCATACGCTCCCATTTTTAATAAGATTCCGGCTAGAAGCATACACGTACTGTAATGTGCCTCCCCATGGGTATCTGGTAACCATGTATGTAAGGGTATAATCGGTGATTTGACAGCATATAAGAAATCCAAAATAGAATAGTATTTCCAATGCCACCGGATACGATTGATTCGCTGAGGTTTCAAAATGTAAGGTTGCTTCGTTGGAACCATAGAAACCCATGCCCAGAACTCCCATTAATAGAAAAACGGAACACAGTGTACAAAAGAAACTTTGTAGCTGAGTACAAACGTTTCTTTCCTCCCCACATGGATAGAAGTAGGTAAACAGGAATTCATTCGAACTCCCACATGATAAAAAAAAGTAAAAGATCTCGAGAAGAAAATGATCCTATTTGGCCGCTGTACATTGCTAACATCAGAAAATGGAACAATCGTGAATCCCGAGTCACTGGCCGAGCCGCTAAAGTCGCTAAAGTAGTGATGAATCCCGTCAGGAAAACGGGTCCGATGGAAATTCCATCGATTCCGAGTCTCCAGTGAAAATCAAAAAAATGGATCCATCGAAAATCCTGTTCGAATTGGATTAAGGGATCATCAAATTGGAAATGATAACAGAATGCATAGGTCGTTAGAAGTAGGTCTATTGTGCATATAGAGAGAGTATACCACCGAATCATCTTATTTCCCCTATGAGGAAAAAAGAAAATAGAAGAACCCGCGGATATCGGAAACATCACAATTATTGTTAACCAAGGAAAAGAATTCGTGGTAAAGACAAGATACACTTTGACCAAAAAACCCGTGCTCGAAATAATCTTTTTGATCGAGTACGGGTTTTTGCCGGTAAGGAGAAAAAAATCGGTTCAAGTAGAGTTTTCTAGAACGGATCAATAAGCTAGCCCCATGCTTCGCGTTGTCTCATGCCATAAATAAACCCGGACACTCAAGAAATCTGTTGGACAAGCGGATTCACACCTCTTACAACCTACACAGTCTTCTGTTCTTGGGGCAGAAGCAATTTGCTTAGCTTTACATCCGTCCCAAGGTATCATTTCTAATACATCTGTGGGGCAGGCTCGCACACATTGAGTACACCCTATACATGTATCATAAATCTTTACTGAATGTGACATGGTATCTATCTACTTTTTGAACATCATAAAGTTTCGATCTAGTAAAATCATAAAGGAATCCTATATGGTAGACACCAGACGAATCGAGGGTTTACCAGAATCGATTTCGAATCAATCGACTTCTGGATCTGCTCATGAGAGCGGTCCAAGATACTTTGATTTATTACGTTTTAGTAAACATGGGCCTATGGTTGTTTCTATCGTATATACCAATTTGAATTGGTGAATATTCTATTCAGTAGTTAGATGATTCCCGCTATTTATTCAGCAAGTTCGATTGATTGATACGAGTGGATTTTCTGTTACGATGAATTGACGAAACAATCGCAGGTCCAATAGCGGCTTCAGCGCCTGCAATAGCTATCACAAAAATCGCGAAAATGTCTCCTTTTAATTGGCGACTATCAAAGAAATCAGAAAATGTTACGAAATTCAAATTAACCGCATTCAGTATAAGCTCAAGACACATAAGTGCTCTAACCATATTTCGACTTGTGATCAATCCATAAATACCGATAGAAAAGAAAAAGGCACTCAAAACAAGTTCATGTTCAAGCATCATTGACCAACCCCTCATCAATCTGGATTTATTTGCTTTCAATAGGAACAAAAACGCCGCCTTAATCCATTTTATTGACTAGAATCTCACAAGTCCAGAACAAAGGAAGGTATTGGTACTAGAATAGATTGAACGAAAACCATTTCCATTTGATACATGAAAAATAGAAAAATGGAATTGAAGGGAAGGAAAATGGGTGTGATAAGAAGGAAGGCTTTTGAGAGGACAGAACTCTTTCATTCGAAGTCGTTCTTTTTATTACTGACGGGCCATAACAATTGCACCTATTAAGGCAACTAAAAGAATGATAGAAATGAGTTCAAAGGGAAGAAAAAAATCGGTTGATAAATGAGTCCCAATTTGTTGACCATTATTTACAAAATCCTGCTCTACAATCTGGTTTGATCTTGTAGTCCAAATAATACCGTACCATGAAGTCTCTGGGACAGTAGTAATTAGTGAAACAAAAAGACTTGTACAAACCAGGGAAGTGACTCCTTCTCCAACGGTCCAAAGACCGAAAGCCTTGTCATATTCTGAGTCATTCATGAACATCACAGCGAATACGATTAACACATTTATGGCCCCCACGTAAATAAGGAGCTGTGCAGCAGCTACAAAATGGGAATTCGATGGAATATGGAATAGGGATATACAAACCAGAACCAACCCCAAGGAAAAGGCAGAAAAAATGGGATTGCTAAGTAATACCACTCCCAGACCTCCTAATAGAAGAACCGATCCCAAAAATACTAAAAGAAAATCATGTATTGGTCCAGTGAAATCCATTATATGTCAAATAATAGAGAAATAATCTTAAATGGTTCATGATCTTTTTGACCAGACCGGGAAAAAATAGGTTACCCGACTCTTTTTAGGATATGCTCTGAATGGAATCCAATCCTAGATTGGGGGTTGATATAGAAATTATCTAGATAAATAAATAGTAGTAATTTAGAGAGATGTAGATTTCTCTAAAATCATGGATGTATTTGTGCAAGACATGATTCTGAGCAATGAATCGGAAATCCGTTGTTAGTTTTAGTTACTTATTCGCCGAGCAAAATGGAAGATTTGCTCCTTTCGGATTTAGTAATAGTATTGTAATAGTAATTGGTAGTAATTGGAAATTGGAGTAATTGGTAATCGAATCAAGCGGTTTACACATTTTTGATTTGAGTCGAAGTCATAAAAAATCCGCAGTTGACATTAGTGTATTGGCGAAGTATATGTACACTATGGATCTCTTTCTCCATGATCCAAAACGGAAAGAGGCCCATCTAGTTCTATAAAATATAAATATATTAACCAAAAAAATCTCTTTTGATCTGAGACAGATCGAATCGAAAAGAGAAACAAACATTCAATTCAATCAATCACACACAGGATCCATAAAATTCGAAATTATGGAATTCATCGGGTTATGATATTTCAACCTTAATCTCATTAACCATTTGCATTCTCTAACCCAAGAGGTGATTGTCATGTTCACATTGCTAAAAACGTTCCTTCGGTTCTGTATTCCTTTAGTTCGTTTCGGCAGTCAAAGAACCAAAAATATCCACCGGTTCCTAAGGCTGCCTATTAACCTGGAACGTGCTTTTAGTCGGTTTCAAAGAAACCTAACCCAAAAGGCATGGACGCGTCTTNNNTGGTTAATTCGTTGGGGTTTACACCCCCAAGTTCTTGTTTTTTTAGCCTTCCTTTTGTTCTTTTCTTTGGCTCTAGCTATTTGCTCATTTTTTTGACCAAATTTGGGTCAAAAAAGATCAAATAGTACATCGAATCCAAGGAGCACATCATTTGCACGAAGACAAGTCAAAACCAAATCGAATTGAATCCTAGATCTATTTATTTTATCTAGGATCTAATTCGATTTGATTACTACACTATTGTCAACATGCCACTATGAAGGTGGCAACCACCAAAGAAGGTGGCAACCACCAAATCCTTTCGATCTTGTTTAGTCTGATGCAAGCAGCAAAAACGACTCATCATACTCAAAACTTAGTTTTGATCCTCATCTTGCAGCCTGTCTTTTGCATCTTCTAAAATAAAAGTGCAATCGTGTAGTCTAAGCGAGGAATCTCTTTTGCTTTGAGTAAACTTTGGTGGGTTTTGACCGTTTCATCCAACCAACCACGCATCCGATTCCTAATCGGCCCCTTAATTCGTTGAATGTTGTGTAACAACAGAGCAATCCGATCGAGTCTCTTCGCGTAAGACTCCTTTCTTTCTACCAAAAGCGTTCTTTTGAATTCTAAGGTAGAAGGGACTCGCTCTAACCGAGCTTGCCTAGACATACGTGGTGGACCGACCAGCCAGCGCAGAAGACGAGTCAAGCCAAAATCGAGACTCGCCAATGTGCCGAAAGCTGCCGCAGCAGAGATTGCTACGGTTTCTTTTGTGACTTTTTTAGATAAAAAGTCACCAGACTCAATGCCACTGTTTTCACTTTTTGTGAAAAAACAGTAATCAGGTTCTTCATAGGATTCCCCTTTGATTTTGATGATTTCTCCTACTCTCGAGCTCGCCACTTAGGAGAGTAATGCCCAACTTAATAATTTGGGCACAGTGTAATAATACAGTGTATTTGCACGAATGTCAACAATGGCAACTCAAGAAAGAACCATTTTCACTTGTTCTACTGGGGTTTCAGCAGATCAAGCTAGGACAGCTGCTTTGCAAAATTTGCATTAAATGGATGAAATGGTTAGTTATTTATATAAATGTGAATTCACGTATCTTTTTTACTTGCTTCTTTAATTCAATCAAAATGAAAGTCATAGAGCAGAAAAGGATTCTACTCTCTCCGTTTCAGAAAGAAAAAAGAAAGTTTTTTTCTGTCTTTGGAGAATCTTTGCAGAAGCAGAATAAGTAGAATAATCCATTTTTTTTCTTTCAAGATGGAAGGAAAATCTATCAGATAGGTGTTTTGACCCCTTATCCACGGCCCGATATTTCGGGATCTACAAGAGTCTACCAATCGCAAGGATCCATAGAATTCATTATGAATTCGTTATGGATCCAACACCAAGATTGATTCGATCATCTATATAGATAGATAACATAAATATTATGTGATTGAAGAAAGGAAATTCTCAGGACTGTCTTTTTCGATATTCCTAGATTCGATTTCCCTACTAAAAGTCAAAAGGTTTCCATTGTAATGGAAAAGTAAAAAACGAATCCACCCCAAAGCGAGGTCATTGTTATGTTAAAAGTGTTTCAACTAGCTACTCTAGTTCGTTTCTGTATGCAGATAACCAATTCAGTCGTTGTGGCCGGACTCTTTTATGGATTTCTGACCGCAGGGACCATAGGGCCCTCATATCTCTTGCTTCTCCGAGCTCGCGTTATGGAAAAAGGAAGCGAGAAGGATGTATCCGCAACAACTGGTTTTCTGATGGGGCAGCTCATCATGTTCATATCGATTTATTATGCACCTCTCCATCTAGCATTGGGTACACCGCATAGAATAACTCTCCTAAGGCTACTCTATCTTTGGGTTTATTTCTTTTGGCGCCAAGATAATGACAAAGACTTTTTTGATTCGGTAGCGACCACTAGAAATGGAATGCGTAATTTATACACTCAATATGTATTCCTTACTAATATCATTTTTCCACTATTCAACCATTTCGTTTTGCCGAGTTCGACCTTACCCCGAGTAATCAGTATTTATATGTTTCGATGCAACAACAAGATGTTATTTTTAACAAGTAGTTTTGTTGGTTGGTTCATTGGTCACATTTTGTGCATGAAAGGGTTTGAGTTGGTATTATTCTGGATACGGCAAAATCCTTCTATTAGATTGAATAGGTACCGTGCGGCAGACTTTCGAAATTCTCTGGAGCGAATCTTTACCATTCTATTATTTCTCTCCTGCGTCTACTATTCAGCTAGATTTCCGTCACCTATTAGGATGGAGAGCATTGCGGATAAGAAAAAGAGAGAAAAAGAAAAAAAAGCAGCGCTAGAAGAAAGTGCGGACGCAATAGATGTAGAAATAGACACAACTTACAAACAGGGGCAAGAAGGCTCCGCCGAGGCAGACCTTTCCCCTTTTTCAGAAGATAAAGAAAAAGAAACCTTGGCAGCGCGAGAAAGGGGCGAAAGTGCGGACGAAACAGATGTAGAAATAGACACAACTTACAAACAGGGGCAAGAAGGCTCCGCCGAGGCAGACCTTTCCCCTTTTTCAGAAGATAAAGAAAAAGAAACCTTGGCAGCGCGAGAAAGGGGCGAAAGTGCGGACGAAACAGATGTAGAAATAGACACAACTTACAAACAGGGGCAAGAAGGCTCCGCCGAGGCAGACCTTCCCCCTTTTTCAGAAGATTCGAACAACCTAGATGAAAAACTGAAAGAAAAGAAAGACTTCTTAGACGAAATGCCTCTTGTGACTTTTCTTTTCGACTATAACCGATGGCATCGACCATTGCGATATATAAAAACGGATGGATTTCAAAAGGCTCTAAGAACTGAAATGTCAGACTCTTTTTTTGATACAGGCCAAAGTGATGGAAAACAAAGAATCTCTTTTACATATCCGCCAAGTTTGTCAACCTTTTTTGAAATGATAGAAAGAAAGGGGTTTTTGGACACACCAGAAAAACTCCCCTCTGATGAATTGGATAATCATTGGATTTATACCAATGAACAAAAAAGAAATAGCCTGAGCAACGAACTTTTCCATCGAATTGACGCTCTAGAAAGGGGGTCTCTTGATCTGGATGTACTCGAAACAAGGACTCGATTATGTAATGATGATGATGATGATAATGATGATGCTAATGATAATGATGATGATAATGATGATGCTAATGATGATGATAATGCTGATGATAATGATGATGATAACGATGATAATGATGAGACTGCACAAGAATGCTTGCCTAAAAGGTGCGATCCTTTTTTGAATGGGCCTTTTCGCGGAACAATCCCCCAATTACCCCCAAGCGTTAAGAAGGAAAATGCGAAGGAAAATGAGAAGGAAAATGCGAAGGAAAATGCGAAGGAAAATGCGAAGGAAAATGCGAAGGAAAATGAGAAGGAAAATGATTCTTTAATTACCCCTCCAGGGGATTCCAACGAAAAAGTGTGGATAAACAAGTTTCATGGTAGCCTTTTCCCTGATTACCAAGAATTTGAACAAAAACTAGATACATTTGGGGCACAATCAGTATTCTCAGACGAAGGAAAAATGGATTCGGAAAATCAAGACGAAATTGGGAAAACGGTTCCTCGATGGACATACGAATTGGTTGAGCAGTCGGACGAAATGGACCTGGCGGAAGCAGACCCAGAGTGGTCTGACATTATTTCAAGAATCTTCAAAACTGTATTCATTTTGGATTGGAAGGACTATTATACGAAGCGGGGGAAGGCGGAGGAGTATGATGATGAGGATGAGGATACTGAGGAGATTCTAATACATTATTCGAACAAATCGGATTCGAATCGAGATTTAATCCAAGGATCCGTACGCGCTCAAAGACGTAAAACAGGTAGTTGGAAACTCTTTGTTCCAACAAATCTGCATTCCCCACTTTTTGTGGACAGAATAGACACAATTGTTTCCCCAATACTGCAAATTATGAATCCAATCTTTAGGATCTTTAGGAATTGGATAGGAAAAGGCGCGGAAGTGAAAACTTGGGATTACGAGGAAGACGAGTCGCAAGAAGGAGAGGATAAGGCACAAGAAAGGGAAGACGGGGCGCGAGAAAGGAAGCACACGGCGAAGGTCAAAGAAGAAAAAGAAAAAAGGGAGAACGCGGAGGAGGAGCGACTAGAAAGAGCAGAACTGTGGGCTACTATTCCGTATGCGCACGGAATAAGGGGTTATTTGTTACTAGCCCACTCAATTCTTAGAAAAAATATAGTATTACCCGCATTGATTATAGCCAAAAACTTTAGCCTTTTTTTATTATTTCCATTTCAATTCCCCCATAAATTCCCCGAGTGGTACAAAGATTGGGACGAAGATTGGAAGGCATGGGGCAGAGAAATGCATGTTAACTGTACTTACAATGGCGTTACAATATCCGAAACAGAATTTCCGAAAAATTGGTTCACAGATGGTCTGCAGATAAAAATCCTCTTCCCTTTCCGTCTTCGGTACCGTTTTCAACTCCAACCCCAGCATAAACGGAAAGATCCAATGTCAAAGAAAAGAAAAAAAGCAAAATCTTCTTTTTTAACAATCTGGGGAATGGAAACGGAACGGCCTTTTGGTGCTCGCCTAGAAGAACCTCATCCTCTTGAACCTATTTATAAAGAATTTGAAAAACGAATTAGAGAAGCGAAAAAAAAAAGTTTTCAATTGTTAAAAAATAAGGCAAAATGGATTCTAGATCCGTTTATCAAACAACTTGCAAAAGGAAAGCCAAATCAAAAATTTGGAGTGAGGGAAGGGTATGAATTGAGTGAAACTCAAAATGATCCAAATTTTCTACTAAGGAATCAGATTTTGGATGAATCGTCTAGTCGAATTCAATCTATGGATTGGACAAAATCTGCACTTACAGAACAAAAAATAAAGGATCTGTCCGATAGGACAAGTACAATCAGAAATCAAATTGAAAAAATAACAAACGATAAGAAAACCAAATTTTTAATACCCGATAGAAATATTAGTCCTAGCGAGGCGAGTTTTGCTGAGAAAAGATTAGACTCCTCAAAAAACCTTTGGCAAATAGTAAAAAGAAGAAATGTGCGATTAATAAGGAAAGGGCGCGTTTTTTTGGTATTTTTCATTGAAAGTATTTTCTCTCAAATTCTCATTCGTATTTCGAACCATATTCATATTGTAGAAATTTGTCTTGAATTACTTCAATTAAAAAAAAGAATTCTTGATACATACAGTTACTTTAAGCAAAAAAATCACGAAGGAATTGATGAAAATCCAATGAATTGGATTTTGACTATAAGAAAGAAGTTTTCTAATTCTAATATTGGTAATCAAAATTCAAAGACTTTTTCTGAGATAGTTTCCTTGTCACAAGCATATGTATTTTATAAATTATCACAAAGACCAGGTATTCACAAGTATCCCTTAAAATTTGTCCTTCAATATTCCCGAACATCTCTTTTTCTTAAAGAGAGAATAAAGAATTTTTTTGGAACACAAGGAATATTTCATTTCGAATCAAGGCATAAAGAACATGGAAATGGAGAACTGACTGAATGGAAAAACTGGTTAAGCGGTCACTATCAATATCAATATGATTTCTCTCAGACTAGATTGTCTAAATTTATGTCGCAAAAGTGGCGAAATCGGATCAATCAAAGTCGTAAGGTTCAAAATCTAGACGCACCAAGTTTGGATTCATATGAAAAAAATGAAAAAAACCAATTAATTCTTTTTGAGAAACAAAAAGAAAAAGCAGCTTCATTATCGGTTAAAAAAAAAACAAAGAAATTTAAAAAACATTACAAATATGATCTTTTATCACAGAAATATCTTAATTATGGAGAAAGAAAGGATTTTTCTATTTATAGATTGCCATTACAAGGAAACGAAGGTCAAGGGATTCCCTCGAAGTACATCACGTATAAACCGGATTTTTTTTCTATCCGGAGATATAGTAGAAAAAATGCGCATAGAAAATATTTGGATTGGAAACTCATCTGTTTTAGAAAGACTAGACATATTGAGACCTGGATCAATAAAAAAACAAAGATTACGACTCATTATTCTCCAATAATTACTACAATTGATAAAAAAGATCGGTTTTATTACGCGATTCATAAACAATTGAACTCATCCCAAAACAAAAAGAACTCCCCAAACAAAAAGAAAAAAAAAAAACATCCTTTTGACTGGATGGGAATGAATAAAGCAAGGCTAACTCAAACTCAGTGCAGTAAGAAATCGATTTATGAAAAATATAGGATGAACCCGTGGATCATACCAAGCAAATTACTTCTTTTCGATATCGAGTTTAATAACAATATCAATATCCGTGATAGTCGTGAAAAAAAAAATACCAAAGAAGAAGAAAAAGAAAAAAAAGAAGAAAAAGAAAAAAAGGATCTTGAATTAGAGAATAAAAATCAAGAAGAAAAAAAACCGCCCCGCCAAGAAAATCCTACATTAAATCAACCAAACCAAGAGAAGCCTAAATCAGATCAACCAAACCAAGAGAAGCCTAAATCAGATCAACCAAACCAAGGGAAGCCTAAATCAAATCAACCAAATCAACAACAAGATGTTAAACAAGAGTCTAGCGCATCAGACATTGAAAAAGAGAAAAAGAAGAAAAACCAAGATAAAGATAAGAAGAAGTGGAAACCGCCAACCGACCTAGACATCTTCCTGAAAAAGAAAAGGCATGCGGGTTTTAAGTTGACATGGGCCGATATTTTTGCGGAAAATTTTCTCACTTTTATCAATATCTCTAGTTTCCTGCTTAGGCTGAGAGATCCAAGGGAACTGGCTATATCCTTTTTTCGAAGAAAAGAAATGCCTCTGTCCATTCTAAAGTATCATAAAACTAAACTGATTCTGGAAAGTGAAGCTGAACTGACTCTGGAAAGTGAACCTGAACTGACTCTGGAAAGTGAAGCTGAACTTACTCTGGAAAGTGAAGCTGAACTTACTCTGGAAAGTGAACTTAAAACGACTCTTGAAAGTAAACTGAAACCTACTCTAGAAAGTGCACTTAAGCCTACTCTGGAAAGTGAACCTGAACTTCCAATTCTATTTCCCAACCCGCTAAAAAATGGAGAAATACTAGTAACAGATTCTCATATACCTATAAAATGGGATGGTCCATTAATTATGTCTCAAACTATTGTTATTTCACTAATCTATAAGAATAAACAACCAATTACTATTAATAGAAAAACGAATCGAAAATGCCAAGAAAAACAAAATGTTGATAGGAATGATTTTTCTGAATTCATTACAAAAAAAAAACACGAAAAGATGGTCGGGAATATAGATGAAAATCGTTATGATTTGCTTGTTCCTGAAAACATTTCATCTCCTAGACGTCGTAGAGAATTGAGAATTTTAATTTGTTTAAATTCCGGGAAGGGAAATCCGGATGTTGTGGGTAAAAAGGAAGTATTTTGCAACGAGAACAACGTAAGTAACTATAGTCCACTTTTCACTAATAGCAAGCATCTTGATATAGAGCCAACTCCATTCATTAAATTGAAATTGTTTCTTTGGCCAAATTATCGATTAGAAGATTTAGCTTGTATGAATCGCTATTGGTTTGATACTAGTAATGGTAGCCGTTTCAGTATGTTAAGGATAAAAATGTATCCACGCTTGAGAATTCGTTGATGATATATGTATCATAAGATATCGTTCTAACAGGTTCCCAAGTGGGAGAAGGACTATGGTCAAAAGGACATTTATTTCAGTTATTTCGCAAGAAGAAAACGAAAACAAGGGGTCTGTTGAATTTCAAGTATTCAGTTTCACCAAGAAACTAAAAAAAGTAACTTCTCAGTTGAAATTACACAAAAAAGATTATTTATCTCAGAGAGGTCTACAGAAAACTCTGGGAAAACGTCAACGGTTGCTGACGTATTTGTCAAATAAAAATAAAGTACGTTATAAAGAATTAATAGATCAGTTGGATATTCGGGAGGTAAAAACCCGTTAAGTTAAGTGCGAAGTGAATCTATAGAAATAATGAAAAGATCAGTTGGGTAGTCGGGAGTGACAAATGCGTTAAATTAATTCAATCTCAATTAGGGATAAGTAGTGAGTTTACTCACTTAAGAAAGGACCTTTATCGAGGGGTTCCCTCCATTTTAGAGGCCCGACCGAATACGGAAGATATTAAATATATGACAAACAGGCGTTCTCTAAATTGGTTCCTAGGTGCTGTATTAGGGACTATTTGTGTCACCATCGTAACGACAGTGGGAGGCTTTTATCTCAGGAACCAAAAAAGACTTGCAGACAAGCCCTTAGTGGCACACATCTTGTTATTGAAAAACGAAGAACCCCTGCTGTTACCCACGAGTACCAAAGATATCGTGGAGTCTCATCTACTTTCTCAAGTGAAAGTGAAAAGAGGAACTTTAAGTAAGGGTTCGTTGCACCTCTTTTCATTGAAAAATGGGGGCGGTCCTTCGCCAGGTTATGCTCCAAAGAAGGATAATGAAACCTGGTATGGAGCGGATTTTCGCTTCTCGGTGGACTTTCTGAAGACCCAAAATTTCTCGGACACGCCCGAGAGCACTATCGAGGAAAGTTTCCTCGAGGCTCATCTAATTGATATATTCCGGCGTCCGGGAAATGTCAATTTATCCACACCCTCTCCTGGAGACAGGAACGAAACGGCACATACAGCAGATTCTGTTGTGACTTTTCTATTGGGGGGGGATTCCGGGGGTTTTGAGTTTCAAACTAGGTCTTCTATTCTTTTCGTCCCTGACCAGGCCCAACCAAAACCCAGAGACCAAAAGAGGAGAAAGCAGGTGTGGATGATACATTCTGAAAGGAAGCAAAGGAAGCAGATACGGAGACGCCGGTTGAGGCCTTACTGGCCAGAGCTGCTTGATACTTCCTATTATCCTCCTTTCAAAAATGGGACTTCCTCTCCATTGGGAAATGGAGTGGCAGGGGGGTCTGTACGTCCCTTACGGCGTCCTTTCCGAGGGTCTTTCCGGGGGTATGCTGCCGATCAGGATGGAGCAGCAGACGGCGGGGGCGCGGATTTCTGGGACTATTTCGATACCGAAAAAGAAAAAGGCTCGGATCATTTCCGAGTTTCCCAGTTTTCGGAATTTGAGATTGGAGTCCATTCGATGGATTTGGAAGAACTCAAAACGGAGCGGCAACGCAATCTTGCTCTTATTCTTGAGGGAAACGATTTCATTAGCTGCAGCCAAAAACTTCGTTTCCTCGACGAAAAAGGATCCGTAATACACTATGAAAACGGGAGAGGGAAACTTGTGAAAAAACTCGGACCTACGGAGGAGGCAATACAAGTTCACCCAAACTCTGAATCTTGGGAATTTGAACTTTCTAGCCTCCAGAAACCAGCCACCTCTTCGATTGCTTTCTTCTCTGCCAAACTGAAGAGAATCGAGGAAGAAATTTCCATACGAGAACGGCAACAACTGCTGGAACATGCAGAAGAAGTCGATGAAAAACCGCGACCCCGAGAGAAGAAAAGCCCGGCGGACATGCTCCGTTATAAACGAAAGCCTGGCAAAAAGCAACTCTCTCGTTCTCAACAAAAGCCGATAGGGGAGCATGACTGGCGGCACTGGCAGAGGGATGATATCTCCTATTATCCTCCTTTCAAAAAGGATCAAGGCTTCCACTTCCAAAAACAAAACTTCACCGATATTCCGATACCGGAATACTGTCCAGGTGGACAATACCCTCCAGTTGGACTTCAAGGTATTTCACAATGATGTCAGCGAAGAGTCCTAAAAGGGACTTGACCTTACCCATACATAAGATAAGAGATTTTTTTTTTCTATTTCTTATGTATGGGTAAACTTTAACATACATAAGATAAGAGCTTTTCTTTTCTCTTTCTTATGTATGTTAAACTTTACCCATACATAAGATAAGAGCTTTTCTTTTCTCTTTCTTATGTATGTGAAACCGTGATCTGGGGATATGGGTTTTGCGGTTTGGTGGGTGGAGAACTCTCCCTTACTATGTATAGACGAATCCAATTTCAAATTGGATTGATTATTAATTAAATCATGTGTATTGATTAGTGTGTATTGATTAGTGTGTATTGTATCCCAAATGAATGTCATTTGAGTGGTCAAATCCATATCTGTAATTTGTAGAAACTTAAAATAAACCAAGTGGGAGAAGGACTCTTTTTAGGGTCAAATTTATTTCAGTTATTTCGCAAGAAGAAAACGAAAACAAGGGATAAGTAGTGAGTTTCAGCAAGAAACTCACTTATTAAAGGACCTTGTCGAGGGGTTCCTTCTAGACTCTTCTAGAGGCCAATTAACTCAGGAAACCTTTGCTTTCAATTTGCTATGGAGAAAAAAGATAAAATGGATAAAAAGGATAAAAAATCGAATCAGCCATTTTTCAAATTCCTTTGGAATTGATTGTTGATTGCCGGGATAATTTGGATGGGCCTACTTATTTGGAAATTCTTCGGAAAACCCCCCACAACTCCTCCAAAATCTCCCGAATGTAGCTTTTGCTTGACATTCGAGAGGGATCCGGACAATCCTTATTCGATTGACATTGATCCGGACGGATTCTTGATGGACACATCGATCACAAAAAAGGGCGATAATCAAATCAAAGATTCTACTGAGATTTCGATGAAAATCAGAGAATGGGAATCGAAAAAGCCCTCATTATAGAGAAAAGAAAGCTTGTGCGGGACAACTCTGTCAGAATTTCGCGCTTCGCCGAGTACTGCGATGCAATGAGGAGGAACGGATTAAGCCAACGCGCAATACAAAATGACCCGCGCATTCCTGAGTTCATGGAGGAAGTTTTGTCTTTTCAGTCCACTCAGTTCGAGCATATTGCTGAGTTAAGGGAAGAAATTGCGGCCTTGGAGGAGGCCCTTCCTCAACTCAAAGAACGAGCACTTCGGGCACAAGCAGCCGCCGTCAAAGCGCGTAGACGTGAGCTGGGCAACCCATGCCGATGCCAATGCTCTCATCGAAGATCGTCCCATTGAGAGATTGGATTGAGAGATTGGAAAGCAGGATGGAAACTCCAATGGGCGATGGTAATGGCGCAGGCGAGGGTTTATTCACGGGACCCGCGAGCATAATCCGGGGGTTTATGCGGGGGTTTATGCAAGTAGGATGCAACTCGTTGAAACTAAATTCCGAAGAGTTTAAGCGGTTTACACATTTTTTATTTGATTTGAGTCGAAGTCATAATGATGGTTCGAATTAAGGAATCTCCAATTACTGACATTGGTAACCGATCCAAGGCAATTTGATTCGAATTCAATTCATGACGATTATAAGTAGAAAGTGCATATTCCTCAGTCATTGATAAACAATTTGTTGGACAATACTCGACACAATTCCCACAAAATATACATATTCCAAAATAAATACTATAATTAAGTAATCGTTTCTTTCGAATTTCGGGTTCCAATCTCCAATCAATAGTGGGTAGAGCTATAGGACATACACGAACACATACTTCACAAGCAATGCATTTATCAAATTCAAAGTGGATTCGACCGTGGAAACGCTCGGATGGAATTCATTTTTGATAGGGATATTGAATAGTTACAGGTAAACGGCTCGTATGAGATAAAGTAATTATGAAACTTTGGCCGATATACCTTGCAGCTCTTACAGCTTGGTGACCATAATTCATGAACCCAGTTATCATAGGAAGCATATCATAACTCTCTATGAATAATTGAAATTTTCTTTCTCTTGGTTAAGAAAACTTATGAATCGAAAATACAATGAATGTCTTATGTCTTTACAGCGAAAGGAGTTGGGAAGAAGTTGTCAATAATCGATTCCCGGGAGAAATAGGTAAAAGAAATTTCCACCCAAAATGGAATAGTTGGTCCATTCTCATCCTAGGCAAAGTCCATGTAAAATAAACCAAATTTGATACCCGAATATTCGGTTTGATAACCTGCTACTAATTCTTCCTCGGCTTCGGGTAAATCAAAAGGTAACCTTTCACATTCGGCTAGGGAAGAAATTAGAAAAACCGTAAATCCTATAGGTTGACGCCACAGATTCCAACCCCCAAAACCATATTTGGACTGTGCCTCAACTATTTCAACTGTACTTGAACTGTTAGATAATCATAGTCGGTGATAACATCACTGCTACTAGCGCTATTGCAGAACCGTACATGAGACTTTTCCCTCATACGGCTCCTCGGTGGTCGTCATAAAAAAATCTAAGGACGGGCTTGTTATTATCTCGATATATTAGTTGAGTAGATAGAGTAAAGCTGGATCGAAGAGTCCCACATTGTACCAATCCAATTCTGTCTGCTATAATAACAAAAAGATGCTTCTGAATTGATCTTACCTTTTCTATTTCTTTCTATTTCTAATGTATATTTCTAATTTCACAAAAGAAAATGAAATTTCCCTTCGTTTAGTAATAACTTAATCCTTCAATAAAAAAAAAAAAGACTCATTGTAACAATTTCGACCCGTTTTTCATTACGAAAAAAAAAAATGAGCCATTCCATTAGTTCATGAATCATGATAATAATTCTCTCGGTATGAATAGAGATAAAATAGTTCGTATTTTTCTTTTCTATTGCATATTTCTTTCGTTCCGGTTCTTCTTTCACATTTCATAGAAAAACACAAAGAAGCTCTCAAAAAAGGTTACTTCGTTTCTGATAGCCATTTCTTTAACCAATGGGTCGGAGCATACTTAGGATCGGGATCCTGGGGAAGTACTGCTGGAGCGTTTATACTAACTTAAAGCCCCCGCCCCAATTCCTTTTATTTTATGTGGAGAGACCTATTTAGGGAACTTAGATTATCTCCATTACGAATCCATTATGTAACTTAGTATTCCTAACCGACCACTGATTTTTGTCCAACCCCCATTATGATTATGAGAGACACTAGTGAAAACTCCATATAGTTATAGTTGGTTTTTTCTAACCGCGTCAAACCATGATTGCTAATCCACAAATCTTGGGGGTCATTTATTCATTCTGCTTATGGATGCTTAACTCTCTCACATAGGGAATGAGACTTTCTCTTTTTACTGCAAATGTCTAAGCTGTTTTGTTTCACTCATAGAACTTATCTGATTGAGTTCATTATCCGGAATGATGAATCAAAAAATGAAGATATCTACTCAATACATTTCACTCCTTTCTTTCCTAGAAATAAAAGAAATAGGTAACAGCTCATGTCCAAACGAATCGCACGTAGAGATATGGATAAAACACATGGAGTTAATGGTATTTCATAACTAATCGATTGAGCAGCAGCTCGTAGACCACCTAAAAAGGAATATTTATTATTCGAACCATATCCTGACATAAGAACATAAGAAGTCCCAAAGGAGCAATACTTGAAACTTGAAATGGCAATCCATAAAAAAACACCTATACTGAGATCCGCTAGAACAAGCCGGTAGCTAAAAGGAATTACTGAATAACTTAGTAAAATGGATATAACTGCTATGGACGGTCCGAGACTAAATAAACGAATATCTCCTCTAGATGGGAGAAGATCCTCTTTAAAAAGTAGTTTTATCCCAATAGGTACAAGCAAGCGTGTAAACCCATAAACCTCTTTTAAAGATTCCAAAAAATGAATAGCCCGTACTTCCGTTGTATCAATTATCATTTCAACGATCAACTTCTCCCATAATGATATCCATACTCCCTAGTATCGTCATAATATCCGCCAATTTCATTCTTTTAACTAGCTGAGGAAGAATTTGCAAATTGAGAAAACCCGGTGGACGAATTTTCCATCTCCAGGGAAAAAGACTCTGATCCCCTATCAGAAAAATTCCCAATTCTCCCTTTGGAGCCTCCACTCTCATATAAAGCTCTTGTTTCAACAATTCAAAAGCTGGAGATGGTTTTTTACTAATGAATCGATATTCAAAATCATTCCACTCTGAATCCCTTTCTCTGCCAAAGCGCCGGACTTCTAAATTCGCATAGGCCCCCCCGGGAAGTCCTTCTAGAGCTTGTTGAATCATTTTTATGGATTCCATCATTTCACTGATTCGGACCAAATAACGGGCTAATGAATCCCCCTCTTTTTGCCATTGTACTTCCCAATCAAATTCATCATAACACTCATAATGATCAATTTGACGAAGATCCCATTGGAGTCCGGAAGCCCGTAGGATTGGCCCAGATAAACCCCAATTTATGGCTTCCTCCCCACTAACAATGCCCACTCCTTCAACTCGGCCCCAAAAAATAGGATTTCGCGCTTAATAATCTTTTGATATTGATATTAAGCAATTGATATTGATATTATTGATATTAAGCAATTCCTGTTAAAATTTAACATTAAAAAATAATCACAGAAATCAAAAAATTTATCGAACCAACCATGAGGTAAATCAGCAGCGATTCTTCCGATAATAAAAAAATTATTCATCAGTCGTATACCTGTGTCAGCTTCGAATAGATCATATATCAACTCTCTCTCTTTGAAAATATAGAAGAAAGGCGTCTGCCCACCAATATCTGCCATAAAAGGGTCGAGCCAGAGCAGATGAGAAGCTATGCGACTCAATTCCAGCATAATGACTCTGATATAGCTATAGCTAGCTCTTTTAGGTACTTTTAGGTACTTGTTCTTATGTATCTGAACCCGTGATCTGGGTTTTGCGGGGGGGTAGAGAACTGCCCCTTACTATGCATAGACGAATCCAATTTCAAGTTGGATTGATTATTAATTAAATCTGTATATATTGATTAGTGTGTATTATACCCCAACTGAAAATGAATGTCATTATTTTTATTGAATGGTCAAATCCATATCTGTAATTTGTAGAAACTTAAAATAAACCAAGTGGGAGAAGGACTATGGTCAAAAAGACATTTATTTCAGTTATTTCGCAAGAAGAAAACGAAAACAAGGGATCTGTTGAATTTCAAGTATTCAGTTTCACGAAGAAACTAAAAAAAGTAACTTCTCATTTGAAATTACACAAAAAAGATTATTTATCTCAGAGAGGTCTACAGAAAACTCTGGGAAAACGTCAACGGTTGCTGACGTATTTGTCAAATAAAAATAAAGTGCGTTATAAAGAATTAATAGATCAATTGGATATTCGGGAGATAAAAACGCGTTAAGTTAAGTGCGAAGTGAATCTATAGAAATAATGAAAAGATCAGTTGGGTAGTCGGGAGTGACAAATGCGTTAAATTAAGTCAATCTCAAATTCTAGTTAGGGATAAATAGTGAGTTTGCTCACTTAGTATAAATAGTGAGTTTACTCACTTAGTTTAGTAAAGGTCCTTTAGCGAGGGGTTCCCTCCATTTTAGAGGCCCTACGTAAGTAACTACAGACTGTTACCCACGAGTACCAAAGATATCGTGGAGTCTCATCTACTTTCTCACGTGAAAGTGAAAAGAGGAACTTTTAAGTAAGGGTTCGTTACACCTCTTTTCATTGAATTGAAAAATGAGGGGGACCTTCACTAGGTTATGCTCCAGGTTATGCTCCAAAGAAGGATAATGCAACCTGATACAGCAACAACTGATGGAACATACAGAAGAAGCTGATGAAAAACCGAGACCCCGAGAGAAGAAAAACCTGGCGGCTATGCTCCGTTATAAACGGCAGCCTGGGAAACGCAATTCTCTCGTTCTCAACAAAAGCCGATAGGGGAGCATGACTGGCAGCACTGCCAGAGGGATGATATCTCCTATTATCGTCCTTTAAAAAGGCTCAAGACTTCCAAAAACAAAAAAACTTTCACCAGTGTCCAGGTGAACAATACCCAATACATACAGCCAGCGCGAAACAGCGCGAAATCCTATTTTTTGGGGCCGAGTTGAAGGAGTGGGCATTGTTAGTGGGGAGGAAGCCATAAATTGGGGTTTATCTGGGCCAATCCTACGGGCTTCCGGACTCCAATGGGATCTTCGTCAAATTGATCATTATGAGTGTTATGATGAATTTGATTGGGAAGTACAATGGCAAAAAGAGGGGGATTCATTAGCCCGTTATTTGGTCCGAATCAGTGAAATGATGGAATCCATAAAAATGATTCAACAAGCTCTAGAAGGACTTCCCGGGGGGGCCTATGCGAATTTAGAAGTCCGGCGCTTTGGCAGAGAAAGGGATTCAGAGTGGAATGATTTTGAATATCGATTCATTAGTAAAAAACCATCTCCAGCTTTTGAATTGTTGAAACAAGAGCTTTATATGAGAGTGGAGGCTCCAAAGGGAGAATTGGGAATTTTTCTGATAGGGGATCAGAGTCTTTTTCCCTGGAGATGGAAAATTCGTCCACCGGGTTTTCTCAATTTGCAAATTCTTCCTCAGCTAGTTAAAAGAATGAAATTGGCGGATATTATGACGATACTAGGGAGTATGGATATCATTATGGGAGAAGTTGATCGTTGAAATGATAATTGATACAACGGAAGTACGGGCTATTCATTTTTTGGAATCTTTAAAAGAGGTTTATGGGTTTACACGCTTGCTTGTACCTATTGGGATAAAACTACTTTTTAAAGAGGATCTTCTCCCATCTAGAGGAGATATTCGTTTATTTAGTCTCGGACCGTCCATAGCAGTTATATCCATTTTACTAAGTTATTCAGTAATTCCTTTTAGCTACCGGCTTGTTCTAGCGGATCTCAGTATAGGTGTTTTTTTATGGATTGCCATTTCAAGTTTCAAGTATTGCTCCTTTGGGACTTCTTATGTTCTTATGTCAGGATATGGTTCGAATAATAAATATTCCTTTTTAGGTGGTCTACGAGCTGCTGCTCAATCGATTAGTTATGAAATACCATTAACTCCATGTGTTTTATCCATATCTCTACGTGCGATTCGTTTGGACATGAGCTGTTACCTATTTCTTTTATTTCTAGGAAAGAAAGGAGTGAAATGTATTGAGTAGATATCTTCATTTTTTGATTCATCATTCCGGATAATGAACTCAATCAGATAAGTTCTATGAGTGAAACAAAACAGCTTAGACATTTGCAGTAAAAAGAGAAAGTCTCATTCCCTATGTGAGAGAGTTAAGCATCCATAAGCAGAATGAATAAATGACCCCCAAGATTTGTGGATTAGCAATCATGGTTTGACGCGGTTAGAAAAAACCAACTATAACTATATGGAGTTTTCACTAGTGTCTCTCATAATCATAATGGGGGTTGGACAAAAATCAGTGGTCGGTTAGGAATACTAAGTTACATAATGGATTCGTAATGGAGATAATCTAAGTTCCCTAAATAGGTCTCTCCACATAAAATAAAAGGAATTGGGGCGGGGGCTTTAAGTTAGTATAAACGCTCCAGCAGTACTTCCCCAGGATCCCGATCCTAAGTATGCTCCGACCCATTGGTTAAAGAAATGGCTATCAGAAACGAAGTAACCTTTTTTGAGAGCTTCTTTGTGTTTTTCTATGAAATGTGAAAGAAGAACCGGAACGAAAGAAATATGCAATAGAAAAGAAAAATACGAACTATTTTATCTCTATTCATACCGAGAGAATTATTATCATGATTCATGAACTAATGGAATGGCTCATTTTTTTTTTTCGTAATGAAAAACGGGTCGAAATTGTTACAATGAGTCTTTTTTTTTTTTATTGAAGGATTAAGTTATTACTAAACGAAGGGAAATTTCATTTTCTTTTGTGAAATTAGAAATATACATTAGAAATAGAAAGAAATAGAAAAGGTAAGATCAATTCAGAAGCATCTTTTTGTTATTATAGCAGACAGAATTGGATTGGTACAATGTGGGACTCTTCGATCCAGCTTTACTCTATCTACTCAACTAATATATCGAGATAATAACAAGCCCGTCCTTAGATTTTTTTATGACGACCACCGAGGAGCCGTATGAGGGAAAAGTCTCATGTACGGTTCTGCAATAGCGCTAGTAGCAGTGATGTTATCACCGACTATGATTATCTAACAGTTCAAGTACAGTTGAAATAGTTGAGGCACAGTCCAAATATGGTTTTGGGGGTTGGAATCTGTGGCGTCAACCTATAGGATTTACGGTTTTTCTAATTTCTTCCCTAGCCGAATGTGAAAGGTTACCTTTTGATTTACCCGAAGCCGAGGAAGAATTAGTAGCAGGTTATCAAACCGAATATTCGGGTATCAAATTTGGTTTATTTTACATGGACTTTGCCTAGGATGAGAATGGACCAACTATTCCATTTTGGGTGGAAATTTCTTTTACCTATTTCTCCCGGGAATCGATTATTGACAACTTCTTCCCAACTCCTTTCGCTGTAAAGACATAAGACATTCATTGTATTTTCGATTCATAAGTTTTCTTAACCAAGAGAAAGAAAATTTCAATTATTCATAGAGAGTTATGATATGCTTCCTATGATAACTGGGTTCATGAATTATGGTCACCAAGCTGTAAGAGCTGCAAGGTATATCGGCCAAAGTTTCATAATTACTTTATCTCATACGAGCCGTTTACCTGTAACTATTCAATATCCCTATCAAAAATGAATTCCATCCGAGCGTTTCCACGGTCGAATCCACTTTGAATTTGATAAATGCATTGCTTGTGAAGTATGTGTTCGTGTATGTCCTATAGCTCTACCCACTATTGATTGGAGATTGGAACCCGAAATTCGAAAGAAACGATTACTTAATTATAGTATTTATTTTGGAATATGTATATTTTGTGGGAATTGTGTCGAGTATTGTCCAACAAATTGTTTATCAATGACTGAGGAATATGCACTTTCTACTTATAATCGTCATGAATTGAATTCGAATCAAATTGCCTTGGATCGGTTACCAATGTCAGTAATTGGAGATTCCTTAATTCGAACCATCATTATGACTTCGACTCAAATCAAATAAAAAATGTGTAAACCGCTTAAACTCTTCGGAATTTAGTTTCAACGAGTTGCATCCTACTTGCATAAACCCCCGCATAAACCCCCGGATTATGCTCGCGGGTCCCGTGAATAAACCCTCGCCTGCGCCATTACCATCGCCCATTGGAGTTTCCATCCTGCTTTCCAATCTCTCAATCCAATCTCTCAATGGGACGATCTTCGATGAGAGCATTGGCATCGGCATGGGTTGCCCAGCTCACGTCTACGCGCTTTGACGGCGGCTGCTTGTGCCCGAAGTGCTCGTTCTTTGAGTTGAGGAAGGGCCTCCTCCAAGGCCGCAATTTCTTCCCTTAACTCAGCAATATGCTCGAACTGAGTGGACTGAAAAGACAAAACTTCCTCCATGAACTCAGGAATGCGCGGGTCATTTTGTATTGCGCGTTGGCTTAATCCGTTCCTCCTCATTGCATCGCAGTACTCGGCGAAGCGCGAAATTCTGACAGAGTTGTCCCGCACAAGCTTTCTTTTCTCTATAATGAGGGCTTTTTCGATTCCCATTCTCTGATTTTCATCGAAATCTCAGTAGAATCTTTGATTTGATTATCGCCCTTTTTTGTGATCGATGTGTCCATCAAGAATCCGTCCGGATCAATGTCAATCGAATAAGGATTGTCCGGATCCCTCTCGAATGTCAAGCAAAAGCTACATTCGGGAGATTTTGGAGGAGTTGTGGGGGGTTTTCCGAAGAATTTCCAAATAAGTAGGCCCATCCAAATTATCCCGGCAATCAACAATCAATTCCAAAGGAATTTGAAAAATGGCTGATTCGATTTTTTATCCTTTTTATCCATTTTATCTTTTTTCTCCATAGCAAATTGAAAGCAAAGGTTTCCTGAGTTAATTGGCCTCTAGAAGAGTCTAGAAGGAACCCCTCGACAAGGTCCTTTAATAAGTGAGTTTCTTGCTGAAACTCACTACTTATCCCTTGTTTTCGTTTTCTTCTTGCGAAATAACTGAAATAAATTTGACCCTAAAAAGAGTCCTTCTCCCACTTGGTTTATTTTAAGTTTCTACAAATTACAGATATGGATTTGACCACTCAAATGACATTCATTTGGGATACAATACACACTAATCAATACACACTAATCAATACACATGATTTAATTAATAATCAATCCAATTTGAAATTGGATTCGTCTATACATAGTAAGGGAGAGTTCTCCACCCACCAAACCGCAAAACCCATATCCCCAGATCACGGTTTCACATACATAAGAAAGAGAAAAGAAAAGCTCTTATCTTATGTATGGGTAAAGTTTAACATACATAAGAAAGAGAAAAGAAAAGCTCTTATCTTATGTATGTTAAAGTTTACCCATACATAAGAAATAGAAAAAAAAAATCTCTTATCTTATGTATGGGTAAGGTCAAGTCCCTTTTAGGACTCTTCGCTGACATCATTGTGAAATACCTTGAAGTCCAACTGGAGGGTATTGTCCACCTGGACAGTATTCCGGTATCGGAATATCGGTGAAGTTTTGTTTTTGGAAGTGGAAGCCTTGATCCTTTTTGAAAGGAGGATAATAGGAGATATCATCCCTCTGCCAGTGCCGCCAGTCATGCTCCCCTATCGGCTTTTGTTGAGAACGAGAGAGTTGCTTTTTGCCAGGCTTTCGTTTATAACGGAGCATGTCCGCCGGGCTTTTCTTCTCTCGGGGTCGCGGTTTTTCATCGACTTCTTCTGCATGTTCCAGCAGTTGTTGCCGTTCTCGTATGGAAATTTCTTCCTCGATTCTCTTCAGTTTGGCAGAGAAGAAAGCAATCGAAGAGGTGGCTGGTTTCTGGAGGCTAGAAAGTTCAAATTCCCAAGATTCAGAGTTTGGGTGAACTTGTATTGCCTCCTCCGTAGGTCCGAGTTTTTTCACAAGTTTCCCTCTCCCGTTTTCATAGTGTATTACGGATCCTTTTTCGTCGAGGAAACGAAGTTTTTGGCTGCAGCTAATGAAATCGTTTCCCTCAAGAATAAGAGCAAGATTGCGTTGCCGCTCCGTTTTGAGTTCTTCCAAATCCATCGAATGGACTCCAATCTCAAATTCCGAAAACTGGGAAACTCGGAAATGATCCGAGCCTTTTTCTTTTTCGGTATCGAAATAGTCCCAGAAATCCGCGCCCCCGCCGTCTGCTGCTCCATCCTGATCGGCAGCATACCCCCGGAAAGACCCTCGGAAAGGACGCCGTAAGGGACGTACAGACCCCCCTGCCACTCCATTTCCCAATGGAGAGGAAGTCCCATTTTTGAAAGGAGGATAATAGGAAGTATCAAGCAGCTCTGGCCAGTAAGGCCTCAACCGGCGTCTCCGTATCTGCTTCCTTTGCTTCCTTTCAGAATGTATCATCCACACCTGCTTTCTCCTCTTTTGGTCTCTGGGTTTTGGTTGGGCCTGGTCAGGGACGAAAAGAATAGAAGACCTAGTTTGAAACTCAAAACCCCCGGAATCCCCCCCCAATAGAAAAGTCACAACAGAATCTGCTGTATGTGCCGTTTCGTTCCTGTCTCCAGGAGAGGGTGTGGATAAATTGACATTTCCCGGACGCCGGAATATATCAATTAGATGAGCCTCGAGGAAACTTTCCTCGATAGTGCTCTCGGGCGTGTCCGAGAAATTTTGGGTCTTCAGAAAGTCCACCGAGAAGCGAAAATCCGCTCCATACCAGGTTTCATTATCCTTCTTTGGAGCATAACCTGGCGAAGGACCGCCCCCATTTTTCAATGAAAAGAGGTGCAACGAACCCTTACTTAAAGTTCCTCTTTTCACTTTCACTTGAGAAAGTAGATGAGACTCCACGATATCTTTGGTACTCGTGGGTAACAGCAGGGGTTCTTCGTTTTTCAATAACAAGATGTGTGCCACTAAGGGCTTGTCTGCAAGTCTTTTTTGGTTCCTGAGATAAAAGCCTCCCACTGTCGTTACGATGGTGACACAAATAGTCCCTAATACAGCACCTAGGAACCAATTTAGAGAACGCCTGTTTGTCATATATTTAATATCTTCCGTATTCGGTCGGGCCTCTAAAATGGAGGGAACCCCTCGATAAAGGTCCTTTCTTAAGTGAGTAAACTCACTACTTATCCCTAATTGAGATTGAATTAATTTAACGCATTTGTCACTCCCGACTACCCAACTGATCTTTTCATTATTTCTATAGATTCACTTCGCACTTAACTTAACGGGTTTTTACCTCCCGAATATCCAACTGATCTATTAATTCTTTATAACGTACTTTATTTTTATTTGACAAATACGTCAGCAACCGTTGACGTTTTCCCAGAGTTTTCTGTAGACCTCTCTGAGATAAATAATCTTTTTTGTGTAATTTCAACTGAGAAGTTACTTTTTTTAGTTTCTTGGTGAAACTGAATACTTGAAATTCAACAGACCCCTTGTTTTCGTTTTCTTCTTGCGAAATAACTGAAATAAATGTCCTTTTGACCATAGTCCTTCTCCCACTTGGGAACCTGTTAGAACGATATCTTATGATACATATATCATCAACGAATTCTCAAGCGTGGATACATTTTTATCCTTAACATACTGAAACGGCTACCATTACTAGTATCAAACCAATAGCGATTCATACAAGCTAAATCTTCTAATCGATAATTTGGCCAAAGAAACAATTTCAATTTAATGAATGGAGTTGGCTCTATATCAAGATGCTTGCTATTAGTGAAAAGTGGACTATAGTTACTTACGTTGTTCTCGTTGCAAAATACTTCCTTTTTACCCACAACATCCGGATTTCCCTTCCCGGAATTTAAACAAATTAAAATTCTCAATTCTCTACGACGTCTAGGAGATGAAATGTTTTCAGGAACAAGCAAATCATAACGATTTTCATCTATATTCCCGACCATCTTTTCGTGTTTTTTTTTTGTAATGAATTCAGAAAAATCATTCCTATCAACATTTTGTTTTTCTTGGCATTTTCGATTCGTTTTTCTATTAATAGTAATTGGTTGTTTATTCTTATAGATTAGTGAAATAACAATAGTTTGAGACATAATTAATGGACCATCCCATTTTATAGGTATATGAGAATCTGTTACTAGTATTTCTCCATTTTTTAGCGGGTTGGGAAATAGAATTGGAAGTTCAGGTTCACTTTCCAGAGTAGGCTTAAGTGCACTTTCTAGAGTAGGTTTCAGTTTACTTTCAAGAGTCGTTTTAAGTTCACTTTCCAGAGTAAGTTCAGCTTCACTTTCCAGAGTAAGTTCAGCTTCACTTTCCAGAGTCAGTTCAGGTTCACTTTCCAGAGTCAGTTCAGCTTCACTTTCCAGAATCAGTTTAGTTTTATGATACTTTAGAATGGACAGAGGCATTTCTTTTCTTCGAAAAAAGGATATAGCCAGTTCCCTTGGATCTCTCAGCCTAAGCAGGAAACTAGAGATATTGATAAAAGTGAGAAAATTTTCCGCAAAAATATCGGCCCATGTCAACTTAAAACCCGCATGCCTTTTCTTTTTCAGGAAGATGTCTAGGTCGGTTGGCGGTTTCCACTTCTTCTTATCTTTATCTTGGTTTTTCTTCTTTTTCTCTTTTTCAATGTCTGATGCGCTAGACTCTTGTTTAACATCTTGTTGTTGATTTGGTTGATTTGATTTAGGCTTCCCTTGGTTTGGTTGATCTGATTTAGGCTTCTCTTGGTTTGGTTGATCTGATTTAGGCTTCTCTTGGTTTGGTTGATTTAATGTAGGATTTTCTTGGCGGGGCGGTTTTTTTTCTTCTTGATTTTTATTCTCTAATTCAAGATCCTTTTTTTCTTTTTCTTCTTTTTTTTCTTTTTCTTCTTCTTTGGTATTTTTTTTTTCACGACTATCACGGATATTGATATTGTTATTAAACTCGATATCGAAAAGAAGTAATTTGCTTGGTATGATCCACGGGTTCATCCTATATTTTTCATAAATCGATTTCTTACTGCACTGAGTTTGAGTTAGCCTTGCTTTATTCATTCCCATCCAGTCAAAAGGATGTTTTTTTTTTTTCTTTTTGTTTGGGGAGTTCTTTTTGTTTTGGGATGAGTTCAATTGTTTATGAATCGCGTAATAAAACCGATCTTTTTTATCAATTGTAGTAATTATTGGAGAATAATGAGTCGTAATCTTTGTTTTTTTATTGATCCAGGTCTCAATATGTCTAGTCTTTCTAAAACAGATGAGTTTCCAATCCAAATATTTTCTATGCGCATTTTTTCTACTATATCTCCGGATAGAAAAAAAATCCGGTTTATACGTGATGTACTTCGAGGGAATCCCTTGACCTTCGTTTCCTTGTAATGGCAATCTATAAATAGAAAAATCCTTTCTTTCTCCATAATTAAGATATTTCTGTGATAAAAGATCATATTTGTAATGTTTTTTAAATTTCTTTGTTTTTTTTTTAACCGATAATGAAGCTGCTTTTTCTTTTTGTTTCTCAAAAAGAATTAATTGGTTTTTTTCATTTTTTTCATATGAATCCAAACTTGGTGCGTCTAGATTTTGAACCTTACGACTTTGATTGATCCGATTTCGCCACTTTTGCGACATAAATTTAGACAATCTAGTCTGAGAGAAATCATATTGATATTGATAGTGACCGCTTAACCAGTTTTTCCATTCAGTCAGTTCTCCATTTCCATGTTCTTTATGCCTTGATTCGAAATGAAATATTCCTTGTGTTCCAAAAAAATTCTTTATTCTCTCTTTAAGAAAAAGAGATGTTCGGGAATATTGAAGGACAAATTTTAAGGGATACTTGTGAATACCTGGTCTTTGTGATAATTTATAAAATACATATGCTTGTGACAAGGAAACTATCTCAGAAAAAGTCTTTGAATTTTGATTACCAATATTAGAATTAGAAAACTTCTTTCTTATAGTCAAAATCCAATTCATTGGATTTTCATCAATTCCTTCGTGATTTTTTTGCTTAAAGTAACTGTATGTATCAAGAATTCTTTTTTTTAATTGAAGTAATTCAAGACAAATTTCTACAATATGAATATGGTTCGAAATACGAATGAGAATTTGAGAGAAAATACTTTCAATGAAAAATACCAAAAAAACGCGCCCTTTCCTTATTAATCGCACATTTCTTCTTTTTACTATTTGCCAAAGGTTTTTTGAGGAGTCTAATCTTTTCTCAGCAAAACTCGCCTCGCTAGGACTAATATTTCTATCGGGTATTAAAAATTTGGTTTTCTTATCGTTTGTTATTTTTTCAATTTGATTTCTGATTGTACTTGTCCTATCGGACAGATCCTTTATTTTTTGTTCTGTAAGTGCAGATTTTGTCCAATCCATAGATTGAATTCGACTAGACGATTCATCCAAAATCTGATTCCTTAGTAGAAAATTTGGATCATTTTGAGTTTCACTCAATTCATACCCTTCCCTCACTCCAAATTTTTGATTTGGCTTTCCTTTTGCAAGTTGTTTGATAAACGGATCTAGAATCCATTTTGCCTTATTTTTTAACAATTGAAAACTTTTTTTTTTCGCTTCTCTAATTCGTTTTTCAAATTCTTTATAAATAGGTTCAAGAGGATGAGGTTCTTCTAGGCGAGCACCAAAAGGCCGTTCCGTTTCCATTCCCCAGATTGTTAAAAAAGAAGATTTTGCTTTTTTTCTTTTCTTTGACATTGGATCTTTCCGTTTATGCTGGGGTTGGAGTTGAAAACGGTACCGAAGACGGAAAGGGAAGAGGATTTTTATCTGCAGACCATCTGTGAACCAATTTTTCGGAAATTCTGTTTCGGATATTGTAACGCCATTGTAAGTACAGTTAACATGCATTTCTCTGCCCCATGCCTTCCAATCTTCGTCCCAATCTTTGTACCACTCGGGGAATTTATGGGGGAATTGAAATGGAAATAATAAAAAAAGGCTAAAGTTTTTGGCTATAATCAATGCGGGTAATACTATATTTTTTCTAAGAATTGAGTGGGCTAGTAACAAATAACCCCTTATTCCGTGCGCATACGGAATAGTAGCCCACAGTTCTGCTCTTTCTAGTCGCTCCTCCTCCGCGTTCTCCCTTTTTTCTTTTTCTTCTTTGACCTTCGCCGTGTGCTTCCTTTCTCGCGCCCCGTCTTCCCTTTCTTGTGCCTTATCCTCTCCTTCTTGCGACTCGTCTTCCTCGTAATCCCAAGTTTTCACTTCCGCGCCTTTTCCTATCCAATTCCTAAAGATCCTAAAGATTGGATTCATAATTTGCAGTATTGGGGAAACAATTGTGTCTATTCTGTCCACAAAAAGTGGGGAATGCAGATTTGTTGGAACAAAGAGTTTCCAACTACCTGTTTTACGTCTTTGAGCGCGTACGGATCCTTGGATTAAATCTCGATTCGAATCCGATTTGTTCGAATAATGTATTAGAATCTCCTCAGTATCCTCATCCTCATCATCATACTCCTCCGCCTTCCCCCGCTTCGTATAATAGTCCTTCCAATCCAAAATGAATACAGTTTTGAAGATTCTTGAAATAATGTCAGACCACTCTGGGTCTGCTTCCGCCAGGTCCATTTCGTCCGACTGCTCAACCAATTCGTATGTCCATCGAGGAACCGTTTTCCCAATTTCGTCTTGATTTTCCGAATCCATTTTTCCTTCGTCTGAGAATACTGATTGTGCCCCAAATGTATCTAGTTTTTGTTCAAATTCTTGGTAATCAGGGAAAAGGCTACCATGAAACTTGTTTATCCACACTTTTTCGTTGGAATCCCCTGGAGGGGTAATTAAAGAATCATTTTCCTTCTCATTTTCCTTCGCATTTTCCTTCGCATTTTCCTTCGCATTTTCCTTCGCATTTTCCTTCTCATTTTCCTTCGCATTTTCCTTCTTAACGCTTGGGGGTAATTGGGGGATTGTTCCGCGAAAAGGCCCATTCAAAAAAGGATCGCACCTTTTAGGCAAGCATTCTTGTGCAGTCTCATCATTATCATCGTTATCATCATCATTATCATCAGCATTATCATCATCATTAGCATCATCATTATCATCATCATTATCATTAGCATCATCATTATCATCATCATCATCATTACATAATCGAGTCCTTGTTTCGAGTACATCCAGATCAAGAGACCCCCTTTCTAGAGCGTCAATTCGATGGAAAAGTTCGTTGCTCAGGCTATTTCTTTTTTGTTCATTGGTATAAATCCAATGATTATCCAATTCATCAGAGGGGAGTTTTTCTGGTGTGTCCAAAAACCCCTTTCTTTCTATCATTTCAAAAAAGGTTGACAAACTTGGCGGATATGTAAAAGAGATTCTTTGTTTTCCATCACTTTGGCCTGTATCAAAAAAAGAGTCTGACATTTCAGTTCTTAGAGCCTTTTGAAATCCATCCGTTTTTATATATCGCAATGGTCGATGCCATCGGTTATAGTCGAAAAGAAAAGTCACAAGAGGCATTTCGTCTAAGAAGTCTTTCTTTTCTTTCAGTTTTTCATCTAGGTTGTTCGAATCTTCTGAAAAAGGGGGAAGGTCTGCCTCGGCGGAGCCTTCTTGCCCCTGTTTGTAAGTTGTGTCTATTTCTACATCTGTTTCGTCCGCACTTTCGCCCCTTTCTCGCGCTGCCAAGGTTTCTTTTTCTTTATCTTCTGAAAAAGGGGAAAGGTCTGCCTCGGCGGAGCCTTCTTGCCCCTGTTTGTAAGTTGTGTCTATTTCTACATCTGTTTCGTCCGCACTTTCGCCCCTTTCTCGCGCTGCCAAGGTTTCTTTTTCTTTATCTTCTGAAAAAGGGGAAAGGTCTGCCTCGGCGGAGCCTTCTTGCCCCTGTTTGTAAGTTGTGTCTATTTCTACATCTATTGCGTCCGCACTTTCTTCTAGCGCTGCTTTTTTTTCTTTTTCTCTCTTTTTCTTATCCGCAATGCTCTCCATCCTAATAGGTGACGGAAATCTAGCTGAATAGTAGACGCAGGAGAGAAATAATAGAATGGTAAAGATTCGCTCCAGAGAATTTCGAAAGTCTGCCGCACGGTACCTATTCAATCTAATAGAAGGATTTTGCCGTATCCAGAATAATACCAACTCAAACCCTTTCATGCACAAAATGTGACCAATGAACCAACCAACAAAACTACTTGTTAAAAATAACATCTTGTTGTTGCATCGAAACATATAAATACTGATTACTCGGGGTAAGGTCGAACTCGGCAAAACGAAATGGTTGAATAGTGGAAAAATGATATTAGTAAGGAATACATATTGAGTGTATAAATTACGCATTCCATTTCTAGTGGTCGCTACCGAATCAAAAAAGTCTTTGTCATTATCTTGGCGCCAAAAGAAATAAACCCAAAGATAGAGTAGCCTTAGGAGAGTTATTCTATGCGGTGTACCCAATGCTAGATGGAGAGGTGCATAATAAATCGATATGAACATGATGAGCTGCCCCATCAGAAAACCAGTTGTTGCGGATACATCCTTCTCGCTTCCTTTTTCCATAACGCGAGCTCGGAGAAGCAAGAGATATGAGGGCCCTATGGTCCCTGCGGTCAGAAATCCATAAAAGAGTCCGGCCACAACGACTGAATTGGTTATCTGCATACAGAAACGAACTAGAGTAGCTAGTTGAAACACTTTTAACATAACAATGACCTCGCTTTGGGGTGGATTCGTTTTTTACTTTTCCATTACAATGGAAACCTTTTGACTTTTAGTAGGGAAATCGAATCTAGGAATATCGAAAAAGACAGTCCTGAGAATTTCCTTTCTTCAATCACATAATATTTATGTTATCTATCTATATAGATGATCGAATCAATCTTGGTGTTGGATCCATAACGAATTCATAATGAATTCTATGGATCCTTGCGATTGGTAGACTCTTGTAGATCCCGAAATATCGGGCCGTGGATAAGGGGTCAAAACACCTATCTGATAGATTTTCCTTCCATCTTGAAAGAAAAAAAATGGATTATTCTACTTATTCTGCTTCTGCAAAGATTCTCCAAAGACAGAAAAAAACTTTCTTTTTTCTTTCTGAAACGGAGAGAGTAGAATCCTTTTCTGCTCTATGACTTTCATTTTGATTGAATTAAAGAAGCAAGTAAAAAAGATACGTGAATTCACATTTATATAAATAACTAACCATTTCATCCATTTAATGCAAATTTTGCAAAGCAGCTGTCCTAGCTTGATCTGCTGAAACCCCAGTAGAACAAGTGAAAATGGTTCTTTCTTGAGTTGCCATTGTTGACATTCGTGCAAATACACTGTATTATTACACTGTGCCCAAATTATTAAGTTGGGCATTACTCTCCTAAGTGGCGAGCTCGAGAGTAGGAGAAATCATCAAAATCAAAGGGGAATCCTATGAAGAACCTGATTACTGTTTTTTCACAAAAAGTGAAAACAGTGGCATTGAGTCTGGTGACTTTTTATCTAAAAAAGTCACAAAAGAAACCGTAGCAATCTCTGCTGCGGCAGCTTTCGGCACATTGGCGAGTCTCGATTTTGGCTTGACTCGTCTTCTGCGCTGGCTGGTCGGTCCACCACGTATGTCTAGGCAAGCTCGGTTAGAGCGAGTCCCTTCTACCTTAGAATTCAAAAGAACGCTTTTGGTAGAAAGAAAGGAGTCTTACGCGAAGAGACTCGATCGGATTGCTCTGTTGTTACACAACATTCAACGAATTAAGGGGCCGATTAGGAATCGGATGCGTGGTTGGTTGGATGAAACGGTCAAAACCCACCAAAGTTTACTCAAAGCAAAAGAGATTCCTCGCTTAGACTACACGATTGCACTTTTATTTTAGAAGATGCAAAAGACAGGCTGCAAGATGAGGATCAAAACTAAGTTTTGAGTATGATGAGTCGTTTTTGCTGCTTGCATCAGACTAAACAAGATCGAAAGGATTTGGTGGTTGCCACCTTCTTTGGTGGTTGCCACCTTCATAGTGGCATGTTGACAATAGTGTAGTAATCAAATCGAATTAGATCCTAGATAAAATAAATAGATCTAGGATTCAATTCGATTTGGTTTTGACTTGTCTTCGTGCAAATGATGTGCTCCTTGGATTCGATGTACTATTTGATCTTTTTTGACCCAAATTTGGTCAAAAAAATGAGCAAATAGCTAGAGCCAAAGAAAAGAACAAAAGGAAGGCTAAAAAAACAAGAACTTGGGGGTGTAAACCCCAACGAATTAACCANNNAAGACGCGTCCATGCCTTTTGGGTTAGGTTTCTTTGAAACCGACTAAAAGCACGTTCCAGGTTAATAGGCAGCCTTAGGAACCGGTGGATATTTTTGGTTCTTTGACTGCCGAAACGAACTAAAGGAATACAGAACCGAAGGAACGTTTTTAGCAATGTGAACATGACAATCACCTCTTGGGTTAGAGAATGCAAATGGTTAATGAGATTAAGGTTGAAATATCATAACCCGATGAATTCCATAATTTCGAATTTTATGGATCCTGTGTGTGATTGATTGAATTGAATGTTTGTTTCTCTTTTCGATTCGATCTGTCTCAGATCAAAAGAGATTTTTTTGGTTAATATATTTATATTTTATAGAACTAGATGGGCCTCTTTCCGTTTTGGATCATGGAGAAAGAGATCCATAGTGTACATATACTTCGCCAATACACTAATGTCAACTGCGGATTTTTTATGACTTCGACTCAAATCAAAAATGTGTAAACCGCTTGATTCGATTACCAATTACTCCAATTTCCAATTACTACCAATTACTATTACAATACTATTACTAAATCCGAAAGGAGCAAATCTTCCATTTTGCTCGGCGAATAAGTAACTAAAACTAACAACGGATTTCCGATTCATTGCTCAGAATCATGTCTTGCACAAATACATCCATGATTTTAGAGAAATCTACATCTCTCTAAATTACTACTATTTATTTATCTAGATAATTTCTATATCAACCCCCAATCTAGGATTGGATTCCATTCAGAGCATATCCTAAAAAGAGTCGGGTAACCTATTTTTTCCCGGTCTGGTCAAAAAGATCATGAACCATTTAAGATTATTTCTCTATTATTTGACATATAATGGATTTCACTGGACCAATACATGATTTTCTTTTAGTATTTTTGGGATCGGTTCTTCTATTAGGAGGTCTGGGAGTGGTATTACTTAGCAATCCCATTTTTTCTGCCTTTTCCTTGGGGTTGGTTCTGGTTTGTATATCCCTATTCCATATTCCATCGAATTCCCATTTTGTAGCTGCTGCACAGCTCCTTATTTACGTGGGGGCCATAAATGTGTTAATCGTATTCGCTGTGATGTTCATGAATGACTCAGAATATGACAAGGCTTTCGGTCTTTGGACCGTTGGAGAAGGAGTCACTTCCCTGGTTTGTACAAGTCTTTTTGTTTCACTAATTACTACTGTCCCAGAGACTTCATGGTACGGTATTATTTGGACTACAAGATCAAACCAGATTGTAGAGCAGGATTTTGTAAATAATGGTCAACAAATTGGGACTCATTTATCAACCGATTTTTTTCTTCCCTTTGAACTCATTTCTATCATTCTTTTAGTTGCCTTAATAGGTGCAATTGTTATGGCCCGTCAGTAATAAAAAGAACGACTTCGAATGAAAGAGTTCTGTCCTCTCAAAAGCCTTCCTTCTTATCACACCCATTTTCCTTCCCTTCAATTCCATTTTTCTATTTTTCATGTATCAAATGGAAATGGTTTTCGTTCAATCTATTCTAGTACCAATACCTTCCTTTGTTCTGGACTTGTGAGATTCTAGTCAATAAAATGGATTAAGGCGGCGTTTTTGTTCCTATTGAAAGCAAATAAATCCAGATTGATGAGGGGTTGGTCAATGATGCTTGAACATGAACTTGTTTTGAGTGCCTTTTTCTTTTCTATCGGTATTTATGGATTGATCACAAGTCGAAATATGGTTAGAGCACTTATGTGTCTTGAGCTTATACTGAATGCGGTTAATTTGAATTTCGTAACATTTTCTGATTTCTTTGATAGTCGCCAATTAAAAGGAGACATTTTCGCGATTTTTGTGATAGCTATTGCAGGCGCTGAAGCCGCTATTGGACCTGCGATTGTTTCGTCAATTCATCGTAACAGAAAATCCACTCGTATCAATCAATCGAACTTGCTGAATAAATAGCGGGAATCATCTAACTACTGAATAGAATATTCACCAATTCAAATTGGTATATACGATAGAAACAACCATAGGCCCATGTTTACTAAAACGTAATAAATCAAAGTATCTTGGACCGCTCTCATGAGCAGATCCAGAAGTCGATTGATTCGAAATCGATTCTGGTAAACCCTCGATTCGTCTGGTGTCTACCATATAGGATTCCTTTATGATTTTACTAGATCGAAACTTTATGATGTTCAAAAAGTAGATAGATACCATGTCACATTCAGTAAAGATTTATGATACATGTATAGGGTGTACTCAATGTGTGCGAGCCTGCCCCACAGATGTATTAGAAATGATACCTTGGGACGGATGTAAAGCTAAGCAAATTGCTTCTGCCCCAAGAACAGAAGACTGTGTAGGTTGTAAGAGGTGTGAATCCGCTTGTCCAACAGATTTCTTGAGTGTCCGGGTTTATTTATGGCATGAGACAACGCGAAGCATGGGGCTAGCTTATTGATCCGTTCTAGAAAACTCTACTTGAACCGATTTTTTTCTCCTTACCGGCAAAAACCCGTACTCGATCAAAAAGATTATTTCGAGCACGGGTTTTTTGGTCAAAGTGTATCTTGTCTTTACCACGAATTCTTTTCCTTGGTTAACAATAATTGTGATGTTTCCGATATCCGCGGGTTCTTCTATTTTCTTTTTTCCTCATAGGGGAAATAAGATGATTCGGTGGTATACTCTCTCTATATGCACAATAGACCTACTTCTAACGACCTATGCATTCTGTTATCATTTCCAATTTGATGATCCCTTAATCCAATTCGAACAGGATTTTCGATGGATCCATTTTTTTGATTTTCACTGGAGACTCGGAATCGATGGAATTTCCATCGGACCCGTTTTCCTGACGGGATTCATCACTACTTTAGCGACTTTAGCGGCTCGGCCAGTGACTCGGGATTCACGATTGTTCCATTTTCTGATGTTAGCAATGTACAGCGGCCAAATAGGATCATTTTCTTCTCGAGATCTTTTACTTTTTTTTATCATGTGGGAGTTCGAATGAATTCCTGTTTACCTACTTCTATCCATGTGGGGAGGAAAGAAACGTTTGTACTCAGCTACAAAGTTTCTTTTGTACACTGTGTTCCGTTTTTCTATTAATGGGAGTTCTGGGCATGGGTTTCTATGGTTCCAACGAAGCAACCTTACATTTTGAAACCTCAGCGAATCAATCGTATCCGGTGGCATTGGAAATACTATTCTATTTTGGATTTCTTATATGCTGTCAAATCACCGATTATACCCTTACATACATGGTTACCAGATACCCATGGGGAGGCACATTACAGTACGTGTATGCTTCTAGCCGGAATCTTATTAAAAATGGGAGCGTATGGATTGGTTCGGATCAATATGGAATTCTTACCCCACGCTCATTCTCTATTTTCTCCCTGGTTGATGATACTAGGTACAGTTCAAATAATCTATGCAGCTTCAACATCTCCTGGCCAACGCAATTTCAAAAAGAGAATAGTGTATTCTTCTGTATCTCATATGGGTTTTACAATTCTAGGAATTGGTTCTATAACCGATACAGGACTAAATGGAGCCATCTTACAAATCATTTCTCACGGATTTATTGGTGGTGCGCTTTTTTTCTTGGCAGGAACGAGTTACGATAGAATACGTCTTGTTTATCTCGACGAAATAGGGGGAATAGCTATCCCAATCCCGAAACTATTTACAATGTTCAGTAGCTTCTCGATGGCTTCTCTTGCATTGCCGGGAATGAGTGGTTTTGTTGCCGAATTGGGAGTCTTTTTTGGAATAATTACCAGTCCAAAATCTCTTTTAATGCCAAAAATACTCATGACTTTTGGAATGGCAATTGGAATGGTAGTAACTCCTATTTATTCATTATCTATGTCACGCCAGATGTTCTATGGATACAAGCAATTTCCCGCCCCAAACTCTTCTTTTTTGGATTCTGGACCACGAGAACTTTTTGTTTCGATCTGTATCTTTCTACCCGTAATAGGGATTGGTATTTATCCGGATTTCCTTCTCTCACTATCCGTTGACAAGGTAGAAGCTCTCCTATCTAATTACTTTTATAGATAAGATAGTTTTCATGAATAAGATAGAAAATAATGCTATGATTTCAAAAACCATTCGCTGGACAATGAAAAAAAAGAAGTCTTCTTTTTCCTTATCTTAAGGAAAAATGAAATGAAGTCCATTCGAATCAGATACGTTTGGAGTTTTTGAGAACCATTTGAATCCAGTAGTGATTCAAATGGTTCTCAAAAACTCACACAAACTTCAGACTATGTTCCTATAGATTGGGTCGCTTCTTCAATTCGATGGGAATGAGCCATAACTATGGAATCCTATTCCTAATAGATTGACCCCAAAATAACATATCCAAATTATAAGAAATCCAAGAGAAGCCACAATTGCGGAATTCGTGCCTTGAACATTTTGATTTGTTCTCATATGTAAATAAATTGCAAATAGGGTCCAAGTAATAAATGCCCAAGTTTCCTTGGGATCCCAATTCCAATATGACCCCCATGCCTCATTAGCCCATACCGCGCCCGAAAGAATACCTATGGTTAAAAAGAGAAACCCTAGACTAATGACACGATAACTCCAACGATCCAATTGCTGAATCAACTGATACATGTGATAATTTCGAAATGAAAGAAAAAAAGTGTTTCGTAAAACACTGCCTCTTTCATTTGCGTATTGGATCTCATCAAAAACAAATGACCCTGTTAATAAATGATTTTGTTTGCCAAAAATATCTATGCGTGTTCGAAATGTAATGACTAGAAGCGCTACTGAGAATAACGAGCCGCATAAAAGAGCTGCATAGCTCAATACCATCATACTTACGTGCATCATTAACCACTGAGATTGGAGAGCAGGTACTAATATTGTGGATTGATGCATTTCTGCGAAAAGACCTGAAGTAACAAAGCCTTGAGTCAAAATAGTACTTGGCGCGGTTATTGCGCTTAAATGGGTTTTTTGGTTCCTAAAATGTGGAACCATATGAATAATGGAAAAACCCCACGAAAGAAACATTATTGATTCATATAAATCACTTAACGGGAAATGTCCCGAAGAAATCCAACGAGTAACTAACAATCCTGTTATACAGAAAAAGGTAACTATCATGCCTTTTTCTGAGGAATTATAGAGTCCTAGCGTTTCGTAGACTAATAATAAGGTTAGTAAATAAATACTAATTACAATTGAAACGATCGAAAAAGAAATGTGAGTGAATATATGTTGTAAAGTCGAGACTATCATAAACAAATCCTAAAATAAAAAAGAAAAGGGGGATCCTTCAAGACTCGAATGGAAATCCGGAATTCCATTCATTATAGGATTTATTGTATCTCTTTTCGAAGATGCCGCCACTCGGACTCGAACCGAGATGCTCTAGCACTGCTTCCTAAGAGCAGCGTGTCTACCAATTTCACCATAGCGGCTTACTCGAAAACATAATAGCCCATCCCTATTCAATCGTCGAGATTCTAAGGAGTCAATTCAATCACATTTAGGGAATCTGACAATCAATGAAAAAACACTCGTTTCAATTACTAATTGAACGTTCCACAATCATTAGTATTGTGGGATCGTAGGGTGTTAGGTTTCACTTTCACAAAGAGCTTTCCATTGGTTTCACTTCGCCTGGAATGGAAATGCAGCAGTTGGAACTAGATAGTTCTGTCCTCTATCCAGGCATAGAACTAAAAGGTTTCAATCTTTCTCGGAATTTTAGCGTACTTCAAAAAAAAAAGATTCTATATTTCTAAAGAAAAGAAAGCTCTCAAGATCTATATATAGATATAGATCTTGGTGGATTCCACAGCCCAAATACAGGACCCTTATTTGGACTACATATTAGGAATCCATAATCCAAAAAATCCTTCCTAAAGGAAAAAGAAGACTTTTCTTTTAGTTAGTGTATTATGAAAAGTGAATCGATGAGGAAAATGACAACCCCCATCTCACAAATTAGAAAAACCTACACCAGTCAGGGAGTCATATTGATTCAGATTCTTCTTCTTCCAAGACTTGGTTCTTTTTTTGTTTTTTGTCGTACAAAATTTCGCATTCCCGGTAGAAAGAGATTTCGCTAATGAAAATGCTTTTCTCGCTGCCCAATACCCCTTTCTTTTCCAAATATTTTTACGAATACGCTTTTTTGACAGAGAAGTACGTTTCTTTGGAACCGCCATTCAAAAATGAAGAGGTTGCTCATTGTTTAGAGTTGGATGTGAAAGACATGTATTGTTCGGATTATTCTTTTTATTTTATTCTATTTATTCCCTAGATGATACTTCCTTGATAACATACAATAGAGATACGCGTGCCTCGCATAGAATATTCCTAGGTAAAAAATGGGATAGGTTCTTTTTTATTTTAGGGGAACCTTTTTTACAACATACAATATCCGAAGAAAGAAGAATTCCTACTGATTGGTACCTTTCTATCCGAACCCTCATTCGAATCTATATCGTAAGAGAGGTTTTCGAATTCCCCCTAAATACTTAGTTCCACTATAGCTCCGCCGGGGAGCTCTCGTCCTGCCCCGCAGCGCTGGATTCTCCTTCTCCTGGCGCAGTGAGCCGGTTTCTTGAACCTGAAGACGCGCCTTTATTGGGCTTCCTTGTGGAGCCGCAGGGTGATTGACCTTTGGCTCAACTTAACCCCGGGAATTTGACTGCTCCTGCGGAGGGAATAGCAGCAGCCTTCTGGGCCCTCTCTAGTAACTCGGCCTTCTCTTTTTCTAAGCCAGAAATTTCTTCGAGTAAGACGGAAATCGATTCCTCCAA